TTGATCCAATCGTACCACGTAACCCTTTAAAAGGTGTTCTGAGTGAGTTATTTCAGCTACACGGTTTCTTTCCCTTGACTCAAAATTAAAGTAGAGCACTAGTACTAGGCTCAGTTATTTGTAGCGAACTTTAGTTCATCGCAATCAAAGTCCAAATAAGAAGAATGGGGTTTTCTTTGGTGACATAAGTTCTATAGTCAGAATCAGAAGTTTCGGATAATGACTTTTTTGATTTTTATTTTCTCCAGATTTTTTATCCTACCCCTATTGATGATTAGAAATCAGGAACCCTCTATAAAATAAAGAGGAGAAAAGAGTGAATTCTTCTTTCCGCGGAATAGAATTGGGAAAATGAAAAGAATTTCATGTTCCCTTCCTTCTTACGTATTAATATATAGAATAATGAAAATCTATAATAGAAATGTTGCATATTTCTATATCTATATCTCCCGAGAACCTCCTTTTTTTTTACTAGAATCCCTGTTGGATCGGATTCTAACGAATCCTTAGGGAACTCGTAAGAAACTCTTTATTATAAGATAAGGACGGGAGAACAAGAATAAAAAAGCGGATTATCATACATCTATTTTGTGTAGAAAGATGAATAGGTACACTTATTTAGTTCTACATTCCTTGCACTTATTATATACTTATAATAAATATACTTATCATAAGATATATTTCTAACAAGTACAAATATTAAATCGAGGCACCTATTCTATGACAGATTTCAATTTACCCTCTATTTTTGTGCCTTTAGTGGGCCTAGTATTTCCGGCAATTGCAATGGCTTCTTTATCTCTTCATGTTCAAAAAAACAAGATTGTTTAGATCCGATGGGATCAAATCTCATCAATTTATTTTAACACTTGGACTTGGATCATAATACAGATATCTTTTAGTGGAATAGGGTACGGTACGACATGTGACTCCCTCCGAGCACAAATAAAAAAGCTGTTATTGTTATGCATGCAGATCCATGATATATGGATAAATGCATGTATATTATATGTGGGTATAGCTGTTTTTGTTTTCAAATAGATCAGCGAATATCTGAAATAGAAAGTCAATGTATCTATATGTATGTAGATATACATAGTGGGATCATATGAAGGGGATGTTATTATTTTATATCTAACCAATTCGATTAATTACTCCTAATGGTTTACATCATAATAGTGCTAGTTGCTGAGAGTTACTTCGGGATCAAAACAAAAAAAAGTAAAGTCAAATTCATTTGGCTTATTCTATTATCTCAATTGCAATAGAATGCGACTGGATCGAGTATGAACTGGCAATCCGAACGTATATGGATAGAACTTGTAACGGGGTCTCGAAAAACAAGTAATTTCTGCTGGGCCTGTATCCTTTTTTTAGGTTCACTAGGATTCTTATTGGTTGGAACTTCCAGTTATCTTGGTAGAAATCTGATATCCGTATTTCCCTCTCAGGAAATCCTTTTTTTTCCCCAAGGAATCGTGATGTCTTTCTATGGGATCGCTGGTCTGTTCATTAGTTCCTATTTGTGGTGCACAATTTCGTGGAATGTAGGTAGTGGTTATGATCTTTTTGATAGAAAAGAAGGAATAGTGTGTATTTTTCGTTGGGGATTTCCTGGAATAAATCGTCGCATCTTCCTTCGATTCCTTATGAGAGATATCCAGTCAATCAGAATGGAAGTTAAAGAGGGTCTTTATCCTCGTCGTGTCCTTTATATGGAAATCAGAGGCCAGGGAGCCATTCCCTTGACTCGTACCGATGAGAATTTTACTCCACGAGAAATTGAACAAAAAGCTGCTGAATCGGCCTATTTCTTGCGCGTACCAATTGAAGTATTTTGAAATGAACTGAAGAATGAATGCTTTCTCCGCATGAGGGAAGGAACTCAGGAATCCCCTTTTTAATATAACTGAAGTTTCTTCGGAACGTTTATTCGAGCAAAACATGTTCGATTCTATTTCCCCCGTTCCGTTGGTAATACCGTTGTGTTGTGGCCCATAGAATAAAGCAGGCGGACGAATACGGAACAACCATAATAAGAAGCTATTTTTATCCACCAAAACAAAAACTCTTTTTTTTACATATGGAACTAAACTCAATTCTTTCATACTAGTAACAAATCTAATAAGTATGTATTCATCACACATATCAGAACATTTCGGAATACAGTACAGAATTCATCTTTTTATTTTTAGGACCAATATTTTGAATTGATACGTTAGATACAGATGGATCGTATCTCGTAAATTATCTCTCTTTCATCAATCGATGTTTCTTTTTTTTTATCCTTTCTTTTGCTCCTTGATGACCAAACGATTGGATCTCTCATAACTATTCAATTTCTCCCTTGTTTTGCCACCCATTTCGGATTTCATCATCAATATTCTTCAGAAATATCCCCTCAATTATTCCTGGGCTGTGGGTAGCCAGTGAAACATTTCGAAATAATTGATTGATCCAGGGGGAGTTCTTTCGTCTCGAAATCCGAATAATATTCATTACTTCAAGTGGTTTTTCGGGCATTCATCGAAAGGAACAAATGAAGATACAATTGGTTCGAATTTGACCAATTGAGATATCTGGGAACTTGATTATTTCTTCATTCGAAACGGACCTTTATTCTATTTCTATATTCTTTCTAGATCCAAGGACTAAACAATTCAAAAAAAAAGAAGGAATAGATCCGATCCATAGGTTCCATACCTTGTTATAGAACTCATGCTTCATAGAAATATCGGATCAGATAGAGTCGGCGAATGAAGCAGTTTCATTAACAATTTACAGAACAGATTAAAAGTGCCAAAAAAGAAAGCATTGACTCCCCTCCCATATCTTGCATCTATAGTCTTTTTGCCCTGGTGGATCTCTCTCTCATTTAATAAAAGTCTGGAACCTTTAGTTACTAATTGGTGGAATACAAGGCAATCCGAAACTTTTTTGAATGATATTCAAGAGAAGAACGTTCTAGAAAGATTCATAGAATTAGAACAACTATTCCTGTTGGACGAAATGATAAAGGAGTACCCGGAGACACAGATACAAAAGCTTCGTATAGGAATCCACAAAGAAACAATACAATTGGTCAAAATGCACAATGAAGATCATATCCATATAATTTTGCATTTCTCGACAAATATAATCTGTTTTGCTATTCTAAGTGGTTATTCTATTCTGGGTAATGAAGAACTTGTCATTCTTAATTCTTGGGTTCAGGAATTCCTCTATAACTTAAGCGACACAATAAAAGCTTTTTCTATTCTTTTATTAACTGATTTATGTATCGGATTCCACTCGCCCCATGGTTGGGAACTAATGATTGGTTCGGTCTACAAAGATTTTGGATTTGCTCATAATAATCAAATTATATCTGGTCTTGTTTCCACTTTTCCAGTCATTCTAGATACAATTTTGAAATATTGGATCTTCCATTATTTAAATCGTGTATCTCCTTCACTTGTAGTGGTTTATCATTCAATGAATGAATGAAGAACTCATTTGATCTGCCGATATCAATCAAATCCGAATGTTACTTCGTACATAAACAAACCATTTTTAATCTGACTCACTCTTTATACTTCTACCCGTCTAAGGGATTCCCCCTCCAGTACAATGGCAGAATCGTGGATAGGGAACTATACTAGCTACCTACCTAATTTATTGTAGAAATTTCCGGGATCAATAATTGGACCATGCAAAATAGAAATACCTTTTCTTGGGTAAAGGAACAGATGACTCGATTCATTTCCGTATCGATCATGATATATGTCATAACTCGGACATCTATTTCAAATGCATATCCCATTTTTGCGCAGCAGGGTTATGAAAATCCACGAGAAGCAACTGGGCGTATTGTATGCGCCAATTGCCATTTAGCTAATAAGCCCGTGGATATTGAGGTTCCACAAGCTGTGCTTCCTGATACTGTATTTGAAGCAGTTGTTAGAATCCCTTATGATATGCAACTGAAACAAGTTCTTGCTAATGGGAAAAAGGGGGCTTTGAATGTGGGGGCTGTTCTTATTTTACCCGAGGGATTCGAATTAGCTCCCCCCGATCGTATTTCTCCCGAGATGAAAGAAAAGATAGGCAATCTGTCTTTTCAGAGTTATCGCCCCACTAAAAGAAATATTCTTGTGGTAGGTCCTGTTCCTGGTCAGAAATATAGTGAAATCGTCTTTCCCATTCTTTCCCCGGACCCTGCTACTAAGAAAGACGTTCACTTCTTAAAGTATCCCATATATGTAGGTGGGAACAGGGGAAGAGGTCAGATTTATCCCGATGGGAACAAGAGTAACAATACAGTCTATAATGCTACAGCAGCAGGTATAGTAAGCAGAATAGTACGTAAAGAAAAAGGGGGGTATGAAATAACCATAGCTGACGCATCGGATGGACACCAAGTGGTTGATATTATACCTCCAGGACCAGAACTTCTTGTTTCAGAGGGTGAATCTATCAAGCTTGATCAACCATTAACGAGTAATCCCAATGTGGGTGGATTTGGTCAGGGAGATGCAGAAATAGTACTTCAAGATCCATTACGTGTCCAAGGTTTGTTGTTCTTCTTGGCATCTGTTATTCTGGCACAAATCTTTTTGGTTCTAAAAAAGAAACAGTTTGAGAAGGTTCAATTGTCCGAAATGAATTTCTAGATCCACGGATTCATCAAGTTGGTAAAAAGAGCCGAATTGTTGTGATCGATGCAATTATGTATGATTCAAAAAAATCATGGAAAATGTTTTGCTTGCTTTGTTTATACTGTTTTTCTGCGAGATGCCGGAAATTGCTTGTATCCCATTCCTAGCAATAGTATGTATATTGCGAAGAAGACTACTTGATCCCCCTTCTTTTTTTCAATCAAAATGGGAGTGTTGTGACTATGTTAGGCCTCCCATTGGCAGATTGTAAATGCCATGTAATGCATCAATAGTTTTTTTGTACCTAAAAGAATCGAATTCTAATAGATAATAGGCATAAGTAGGAGGAGAATACACGCGGAT